TAAGAACAGCCCCTACATTCAAAGCACCCTTTTTACCATTAGCGAGAACTTGTTTTAGTTGCATATCATAAGGGATTCGAACAACTGCTTCAAATACAGTATCTGGAAGTACCGTTTGTGGAACTTCAATATCCACGGGCTTATTAGCTAAATGGCAATTGGCACATACAATACGACCAGTCGCTTCTCGCGGATTTTCATAACCCTGCTGTGCAAAAATGGGATATGCGCTTGAAATGGATGGCCGAGTTATGATATATATCATGAGCGATACGGAAATGGATCGAATAATTTGTTCCTTTATCCAAGAAAAAGTCTTTCTAGTTTGCATGGTCCAACCATTGAGCCCAAAAATGTCTACAATAAATTTGGTAGGTCGCTAACCTAGTTCCCTATCCGCAATTCTGCTATTTACTGGAATAATTTTACTGGAATAAATAATATTAATATATAGAATAAATCTTTGGGATGGGTAGAAAAATAAAGAGTAAGTATGATTTTACATGCTTTGCTTCTGTACAACTACAAAGTAAGAAACGTTAGAATTGAATTGGATTAATATCAGTAGATCCTTTTTTAATCATTCATTGAATGATAAATCACTACAAGTGACGGAGAAACACGATTTAAATAACGAAAAATCCAAAATTTAAATAGAGTATCTAGAATGACTGGAAAAGTAGAAACAAGACCAGATATAATTTGATCATTATGAGCAAATCCAAAATCTTTGTAGACAAAGCCAATCATTAGTTCCCAACCATGGGGCGAATGGAATCCGATACATAAATCTGTTAATAAAAGAATCGAAAAAGCCTTTATTGTGTCACTTAAGTTATATAGGAATTCCTGAGCCCAAGAGTTAAGAATAACAAGTTCTTTATTACCCAAAATTGAATAACCACTTAGAATAACGAAACAGATTATATTTGTCAAGAAGTGCAAAATCGTATGGATATGATCCTCATTGTGTATCTTGATTAATTGGAGCGTTTCTTTGTGGATTCCTATACGAAGGTTTTGTAGATGTGTCTCCGAGTATTCCTTGATCATTTCCTCTAAAAGAAAGATTTCCTCCAATTCTATGAATTTTTCGAGAATATTTTTTTCTTGAATATCATTCAAAAAAATTTCAGATTGCCTAGTATTCCACCAATAAGTAACCCAAGATTCCAGACTTTTATTAAATGAGAGAGAAATCCACCAGGGCAAAAATACTATAGATGCAAGATATAAAAGAGGGTTGAATGCTTTCTTTTTTGACATTTTTTCATTTCGTCTATGAATTTTTAATGAACCGACCTCATTAGTTGACTCTACGCCATTCAATATTTCTCTCATGCATGAGTTCTATTACAAAGTATCGAACTTATGAATCTATTCACTGTTTTGTTTTGTGGTTGTTACGTTACGTATACGTCTTCTTTGACTAGAATGAGCGTTATGAAGAAACTTCAGTTAAGTTATGGTATAGAAAAGGGGGATTCTTTAGTTTTTCCTTACTGCTGAGAAAGCATTCACTCTCTCAGCTCATTTCTCAAAATACTTCAATCGGTACACGCAAGAAATAGGCCAATTCGGCAGCTTTTTGTTCGATTTCCCGTGGAGTAACATTCTCATCAGTACGAGTCAAGGGAATGGCCCCCTGGCTTCTGATATCCATATAAAGGACACGGCGAGCATAAATACCCTCTTTAACTTCTATTCTGACGGACTGAATATCCTTTATAAGGAATCGGAGGAAGATGCGACGATTTTTTCCAGGGAATCCCCAACGAAAAATACACACCATTCCTTCTTTTCTATCGAATCGATCATAACCACCCCCTACATTCCACGAAATTGTGCACCACAAATAGGAGCTAATAAAGAGACCCGCGATCCCATAGAAAGACATCACAATCCCTTGTGGAAAAAAAAGGATTTGCTGAGACGGAAATAAAGATATCAAGTTTCTCCCAAGATAACTGGAAGTTCCAACCAATAAGAATCCTAATGAACCTAAAAAAAGGATAATGGCCCAGCAGAAATTACTTGTTTTTCGCGACCCCGTTATAGGTTGTATCCATATATGTTCTGATCGACAACTCATACTTGATCTGGTTTCGTTTTATTGGAATTGAGAGAATACCCTAGACTTTACTCTTTTTGTTTCCGAAGTAACTCTCATCAACTAGTACTATTTTGATGTGAACCTTTAAGAGTAATTTATCAAATTGGTTAGATCTAAAATAAAAAAAATACCCTTCGTATGATCCCATCAATATACATATAGATGTACCGATTTTACAGTTAAGCCATCCGGCGATCCTGAGATTTTTTCAAATAGATAGAATTACTTTACCCCCATATTATCTTTCTACAGGCCAAAGAGCCCCTTTTCGACGGAAGCGCCGCATGTTATACCTTCTTTTCTTACACTAAATAGGTATCTGCGTTATGATACAAGTCTTAGTTTTGAAAAAAAAAAATGGATCAGAGTTGGGCCCATCAGATCTAA